GACAAAAGTACAGTTTCCGCAGCTGTAGATGGATGCTTTGGTAGTATAACCACAGGTTATTGTTTCAGAAAGAAACTATCTATATTAGGATGCTCTAAACGCCAAAAACTATGGGCGCATCTTTACTTGCCTTAAACACACCGCTCGTCACGCGAGATAAAACATTATAACGAATATTGGTAGAGCGTGGAGAGGTTCCCGTGAGGATAGATATGAAATAGATTTTCTTGAAAGAGATAACTAAACATGATATAAAAACTAGGGTAAACGGCGGCTGTAATCTGACGGTCCAAAGGTAGCAAAATTCCTTGTCGGGTAAATTCCGTCCTGCATGAATGGTGTAACGACTTTCCTAATGTCTCTAATGTAAGACTTTTTTAAATAGAAACATCCTTGAATATGAGGAACCCTATGGCCCGACGGTAAGACCCTGAGCACCTTTACTTCCCTTAAAAACAAAAAATAAGTGTGGAGAGAATCATCTTTGTAACTCACCATTTGGAAATCGAGAGAGAAGCCACTAGTTGTCTAGATGAATCGTGGAAAATTCTTTGCCTGGAGGTTGTAATGGTCCGTACAGTAGTATGTAAGAGGAATGTTGGAGGTAAGAGACTAACGGTGGAGCACAAAGTTTCATTCGAAAGTACACGCTAAACCTTACCATGCATAAAAAATTAATAAAGTTAAATAAAAAATTTTTGGTATTGCATGCCTGGTGTCATAAAAACTTTTTAACCATACATGAGATCACTTATCTGGACCAATAGAAGCTGTGAGTTAACTACATTAAAGGAACTTGACAGGCAATAAAATATGATTTCTACTACTACATCAACAAATGTATGCTTGGAAGCTGTTCTCAAAAACTTAGTTTTTGCATAATCCAGTCAGGGATACTTTGCATTATCCTATGCTCTATTACATCACAGTTAGTTTTTTGAGATGACCGGTATTTACGAATCTTATCACCATGGATAGCTGAATCTATTAAATTTCCGTTACTAAAGTCAGCATAGTCAATTTGAAGGAATTTTATCTTAAATAAGTTAGTTTTCGTTTTTTAATAAAGTTCAAGTGAGTTCGCATGTTTACGAGATCCCATACTTATAGAGTATAGAAAGTAAAGTGAATTACTAACCAGATAGCTTCTACAAAATGCCAGTATACTAGAGCATAAGACTCCAGTTGAGGTAATACCATAATACTAGATGAAGTATATGTTCTAACTTGAGTATTTGCATTATATTGTAAGCTACCTTTAAAGAATGTGAAGAATAGTAAGATTGCACCAACTAATACATGTGAGAAATGTAGTCCTGTAATCCATAGTAAATAAGTACCTAAAACTCCATCATTAATAGATATTGCTAAACCTAAATACTCACAAACTTGGATGCTAGTGAAACATAAAGCAATGATTACTAAAGCAAAGAAACCTCTTTGGATATTTAAGGTGATAGCTTTTTCTGAGGTTATAAAACCATAACCTAGAATAACACTAGCACTAGATAGTAAAAATGTAATAGTTACAATAAGTCCTCTACTAGAGATGCTTACTAATCCTTCTGTTGGACTGAATAGAGTTGTATCAGTTACATAACTAGGTGACAGAATACTTGTGTACACACCCCAGAAGAAACTAACGAATAATAGTAACTCAGTACTAATCACACCTAAACAAATTGATGAAACCATAGAAGCTGAAGTTGTACCAACTTCTCTGAAAGTATAGTTAAATAATAAGAATACAGTAAAGAAGAATGGAGAGAATAAGAAACCTACAGTGAAATATCTTAAAGTAGTTGCATATAGGAAGGAAATTTTAGTAAAAATTCTTAAATATGAGCAATTTGAAACTAACTTTTTGTAAAAATCGAAATATCGAAAACTCGAGTCAAATCTCAAAGCACTAGAAGACATGTGATCTAATTTATCTAACTGGAAGATTGCAAAATCGGACCGGACCTGAGAATGTTAAACAATTCTTGGATGATTCGTAATTAGTGGTTAAATGTCAATCATACATGATGATTTTAGGTTTTCTATGAAATCTATTCAGAAGAGAATTCAACAAAAACCATTGTACAGTTTTTAGGACATGCAGTAACCTTTCCGGTTGTTTCCATCTCGACTCTACAGTTTAACTTATGGAGTCCCTTTTTGTAAAAAACAGTACAATGTTGAACTGAGGCTGAGTCTCTATGCCGAATGAGGAGCACTGGATTGGATACCCAGGTACCAGCGCTTCCATTAATAAGAAAGTAAGAATGTTTGAATAGTTTGGCATTTCGTAGTGTAGTTAAAAAACGGAAAGCGTCTGTTGGATTCAAACGTAAGACACTGCTAACTTTGATGAGGAGGTATAGTTTATGACATCTGCCCGGTACCCTAAAAAATAGGTTTTTAACACGTCAATAAATTCTCTTAACTTGCTGAGTGCTTGTGCGATAATGATATCATATTTTTTAGACGCTAACTTCCCGGCTAAACTTCCCTTAGTTTTTCTAAGAAACACACTTCCCTTCTCGCCAGTTTTTGGCTAATATTTAACTTTTTTAACCAGCCTGGGATCATAAAATTCAGCCAGGGACCGTTCTATTAAAAGTATGGTACGCGCTTGGATTCAGTGTCCAGGACTACCTGGCGCTTAGTAACGATTCCGTCTTCCAGCTGCCAATTTTTATTTCAAACGTTCCACTACCAAATTATATCCATCTGTTCCAAATGTTCAGGGGTGTATGTAAGTAGTTTTTATTTTTGACAGCGGTTAACCTTTCCTTTTCCTTACGTACTCTAGTAATAGAAATACCTCTATTTAAAACAAGACTCATTTTTTGTTCAGCCACTGGTTCACCATCAACTACCTTGTTTCGACTTCGCACCGACTGTGTTTTTTTAACGTATCTTTTTTATTGAGGATTTTTCCAAATCTCTTTCTGGTCTGTCACCACAAATTCTAGATAAACCAAAATTTCTTTTTTCAGGAGCAAACCGTTAAAATCGAAGGCATTAAATTTTTACTGAAAAAAGATAGCGTTATAGCTCAATTTTTTATTTGCCTAACGAGTCGCTCAAGGAAGATTTGATCCTTTTTTTTAAAATAAGGCGAACATGAAACTTCACATGATATTTCGTGCTTTAGTTCTACAACCAACTAATTTTTTAAAATGGCAGATAGGGAACAAACTGCCTCAAGACGTTCTTAACCCAGCTCACGTATCACATATCACGGTGAACTCTCGTTCCTAATTGAACCTTCTTCAAGTACAAGGGTGTGATGAGCCGACATGGAGGTGTTAATAGAATTCAAGGATCAGAGCTCCTAAAATTCTACGACCTGTTATCCCCGGCGTACCTTTTTACCGATAGAGTAACATGTTTTATTTATCTCCCGTTTTATCTTTGTATGGATTTCACGGTCAACTCTTGTTTTAGAACATTAAAGAATATAGAATAAATACAGTACTAATAGAACCAATAGAACACATTGTGTTCAGATAAGTTACATAATCAGCATAGTCAGGAATTCTACGTGGCATAACATTAAAACCTAATAAGTGCATTGGTAAGAATGTTAATAGAATACTAAATAAAAATACGACAGACCATACTTTAATGTATGGAGAGTCTGATACATTTCTAGTGAATACATTTGCTGTATAACCAAACATTGATTCTTGGAAATAGAAGAATCCACAAATTAATCCAATAATTGCACCAAGAGATAATACAAAATGGAAGTGAGCAATTACATAATAAGTATCATGTAAAGCAACATCTACAGCAGTATTACCTAAAACTACACCAGTTGTACCTCCAAGAGTAAATAATAAGATAAAACTTAAAGCATACCAAATATCTAATGAAATTGTACTAAATGGATTTCCCATATAAGTACTTAACCAATTGAAAATTTTGGTACCTGTAGGAATTGCAATCATCATTGTTATAGCTGAGAAATATGCTCTAGTATCTGTTTCGAGACCTACTGTCATCATATGGTGTGCCCAGACTAATGAACCTAAAACAGTAATACATCCCATGGCTAGAATCATTGAAGGTCCTCCGAATACTAATTTACCTGCAGAAGTAGATAATGTTTGAGAAATAACACCAAAAGCAGGTAGAATGATAATATATACTTCTGGATGTCCGAAGAACCAGAATAGATGTTGGTATAGTACTGGATCACCGTTAAAAGCGGCATCGTAGAATTGAGTATTTAGATGTAAGTCTAATACCAACATTAGTAAACCACCTGTAAGAATTGGGAGTGTAGCAAGTAACATAATGGCTGTAAAAACAATAGCCCAAGTGAATAAACACCATGGTTTTGAACCATTTGTCACACCTAAGACAGCAATTGTAGTTAAGAAATTTACAGAAGATAAGAAACTAGAAATACCTGAAATAGCTAAACCAAATACAATTAAATCTACTGAAGTTGGAGATAGCGACATCAAGGATGTACTTAAAGGAGGGTAAAGTGTCCAACCAACACCGGATCCAAACTCAGAGATTAATGAAGTACTTACTATAACCCATGCAATTGGTACTAGTAATAGTGATACACAATTGACTCTAGGGAAAGCCACCTCAGAAGCTCCTAGATAGATAGGTAAGAAATAGTTACCATATCCACCATATAAACCTGGCATAACTACAAAGAAAATCATAATAGCACCATGTAATGTGAATGCTAAATTATAGAAATTTTGATTTTCTAATGCAATAATACGTAAGCCAGAGCAACTAAGTTCAAGTCTAATTAATAATGATAGTAGTGTACCTACAATTGAGAAAAAAAAAGCAAACCATACATAGTAAATACCTAATTCTTTATGGTTTGCAGCAGTTAGAATACTGGAATTAATATATAATTGTTGAAATTTTTTATATAGAATTATTTTCCTAACAATCAACTAACTAATTATAGTTTAAATAAACTAAATGTACTTAAAAGATAGATGAAGGTAAAGAATCTACCATAAGAAATAAATACTTCTTGAGGTAATTGGGCACCAACAATAATAAGAGCAATAAATGAATAGATATAAATAATGCTCCAAGATGTTGCACAATTTCTTGAGGAGAATTGTTGACGTAAGTTTATTACACTAGTAAGTGATCTAACCTCACTTAGAGGTAGTAATAATAGAATACTACCTACAAATAATAAAAGTCCTCCAGTTTTACTTGGAATAACTTTTAAGATAGCATAATATGCTAAGAAGTACCATTCTGGTACAATTTGTAATGGTGTTACAAATCTATTAACAGGAATACTATTATCTGGGTGAGATAATTCAATTAAACCAAAGAATGATTGAGCTAATAGGAATAAGATTAGATAATTAAATCCTTTACCATCTGTACTTAACATGTGAGGGTAGAATGGTATCTTTAATGCAGTCTCTGTACCTAGTGGATTACTAGAACCATTTAAATGTAGGTAGAAAATATGTAATACTACAAGTACAAGAGCTACAAATGGTAATACAAAGTGTAGTACAAAGAATCTTTTTAAAGTAGGATTATCTACATAGAAACCTCCTAGTAACCAAGTTACAAGGTATGGAATTGGTGATAATAGATTACAAATAACGGTAGCACCCCAGAAACTCATTTGACCCCATGGTAGTACATAACCTAGGAATCCTGTTGCAATAGAGATGAAATAAATAATCAATCCTGTAATCCATGTTAGACTTAGATATGTATAGCTACTCATCACTAAAGCTCTGAGAATATGTAGGAATAGACATAAGAATACACAGGATGCTCCAGTAGCATGTAAGAATCTAAACTCCCAACCGAAAGAAACCTCTCTAATAATATGTTGTACACTAGCAAAGGCATGTGACATTTCACTAGTATATCTAGATGCTAATAATAACCCTGTTACGATTTGAACCACAAATGAAATTCCTAGTAAAAAGCCAAAATTCCAAAGAAAGTTCATATTAGTTGGACATGGATATGATTGTATATGTGATCTAACTTGAGACATAATAAACATAAACGAGTTCAGTTGGCCTGGCATCTGTTTCTTTTCAGAACGAACGCTTTTTACGCCTGGTATGGATGGATAACACTCGGCTCTTCAATAGTATGACCGCTACTGCTGGGACTTTGTCTCTTGTAACCTTCTAAGTAACCATCAAGCCTTGGTTTTTGTAGCACAAAAATAACCCAGGCAATTGGATCGTGTTGGCTAGGTGTACTGGTTTTTTAATAAATTCTATTTTAAATA